CATAATTAGACAAATCCGTGCATAGAACAAAAAATCAAGAGCCCCGAGCCAATAAAGACTGAGAAGGTTGACTCAAAATTTCCTTAGGGGCTCCGTTGTAGAATTCAGACCTAACCATTAATCGAGAAGTGGTGGGAACGACAGAACCTGTGAATGCATAAGATTCTATTGAAAGCGAATCCTAATGATTCATTGGGTAGGATGGCGGAACGAACCAGAAACCTATTCGTTTATTCTGAGAGATCATGTGATAGACTAATCTTACAACTGAATGTTGAAAGAGTAAATATTCGCCCGCGAATTTTTTTTATTTCTAAATTAAATTTTAGTCGATTCGATATAATAATAAAAGGCAAAAGAAAATAAAGATTATAACGTTATACCAAAACAACATTATCTATAAATAGAATAGATTTAGAATTATTAATCTATTAGATGAATAGATGAAATTAAAAATAATCCCACGATTCCGTATATTATTCACCGTGTATATTATTTTTTAATCGTTTAATTCGCGAGGAGCTGGATGAGAAGAAACTCTCATGTCCGGTTCTGTAGTAGAGATGGATGGAATTGATAAACAACCATCAACTATAACCCCAAAAGAACCAGATTCCGTAAACAACATAGAGGGAGGATGAAAGGAATATCGTATCGAGGTAATCGTATTTGCTTCGGTAGATATGCTCTTCAAGCGCTTGAACCCGCTTGGATCACATCTAGACAAATAGAAGCAGGGCGGCGAGCGATGACACGAAATGCACGCCGCGGTGGAAAAATATGGGTACGCATATTTCCAGACAAACCTGTTACAGTAAGACCTACAGAAACACGTATGGGTTCGGGGAAAGGATCTCCCGAATATTGGGTAGCTGTCGTTAAACCCGGTAGAATACTTTATGAAATGAGTGGAGTAGCAGAAAATATAGCTCGAAGGGCTATTTCAATAGCGGCATCTAAAATGCCTATACGAACTCAATTCATTCTTTCGGGATAGGAATGTAGAAACAAAGGAAAAGGGTTTTTTGGATGAGAAAAAAAAATGAAGGTTTCTTTTTTTGTTTTGAACAAATAATATTTCTTTTTTTTTTTTATTTAGACCTTTGCATTGAAAAAGAAAAAACCGATAAAAAAAAAAAAAATGATATGATTCAACCTCAAACCCATTTGAATGTAGCGGATAACAGCGGGGCCCGAGAATTGATGTGTATTCGAATCATAGGAGCTAGTAATAGACGATATGCTCATATCGGTGACGTTATTGTTGCTGTAATCAAGGAAGCAGTACCAAACACACCTCTAGAAAGATCAGAAGTGATTCGAGCGGTAATTGTACGTACTTGTAAAGAACTCAAACGCGACAACGGTATGATAATACGATATGATGACAATGCTGCAGTTGTTATTGATCAAGAAAAAAATCCAAAAGGAACCCGAATTTTTGGCGCGATCGCCCGGGAATTAAGACAGTTAAATTTCACTAAAATAGTTTCATTAGCACCTGAGGTATTATAAGGTAAGACCGTAATATAGTATTTGAATGAGACTGATTTATTAGTAGATTGTTTATCTATCATGTATATACCTTTTAAAATTAACTTTTTAAAATTAACTTTTAAAATTAATAAATATTTTATAATTCAGAAATAAAGATAAAGAAAAAATAAAAAGAGCATGTTGATTATATCAAAATTCGGGGGCAACAAAAATCTTAGTTTATCATGAGTAAAGACACTATTGCTGACATAATGACCTCTATACGAAATGCTGACATGAATAAAAAAAGAACAGTTCGAATACCATCTACTAATATCACTGAAAATATTGTTAAAATCCTTTTACAAGAAGGTTTTATTGAAAACGTGAGAAAACATCAGGAAAGCAATAAATATTTTTTGGTTTTAACCCTACGACATCGAAGAAATGGGAAAGAACCATATAGAACTGCTTTAAATTTAAAACGGATCAGCCGGCCCGGTCTACGAATATATTCGAACTATCAACGAATTCCGAGAATTTTAGGTGGGATGGGAATTGTAATTCTTTCTACTTCTCGAGGTATAATGACAGACCGAAAGGCTCGAATAGAAGGAATAGGCGGAGAAATTTTGTGTTATATATGGTAATCTTTCTGATAGCCGAATTATACGCGGAACTTTCATATTTGTGAAAAAAGAGAAATGACAAGTTTATAGTATTACCCCTCTTACATTAGTTGATACGTCAAAGGGGTTTTACCTAGAATGAAACGAAACAACAAAAATGGATTCATGAGGGTTTAATTACGGAACAACTTACCAATGGTATGTATCTTACGGGCTCGTTTAGATAATGAAAAGATAATTCTGGGTTTTTTTAGTAAAGGATTGGGCGTAGTTTTATACGTAGACTACCAGGAAATATAATAAAAATTGAGTTAAGTCCTTATGATTCAACCAAAGGACATATAATTTATAGACTCAAAAGTAAAGATTCGAATGATTAGGTGATTTTTTTTTCA